TTTCATCTCTGATGATACTTTTTTAGTTAGGGGTAGTAATGGAGACGGTTATTCTATCTATTTTGATATTGAAAATCAGACTTTTATTGAAAATCAGATCGTTGAGATTGACAACGATCACTCTTCTCTCAGTGAAAGTGAACTAGAAAGTTCTTTTTCTAGTTATCGCAATTCTAGTTATATGAATAATGACTCTACGAGTGAAGATTCATTATACAATCGTTCCATGTATAATACTCAATCTAGTTGGAATAATCACATTAATAGTTGCATTGACAGCTATCTTCATTCTCAAATCTGTATTGATACGCCAATTGTAAGTGAGAGGAATGACAATTACATTTCTAGATGCGTTTTTGATAGTGATAACCGTAGAACTATTAGTGAAAGCGGGAGGTCCAGTATACCAACCCGCGCAACGAGCAGTGAGTTAACTCTAAGTGATTTAACTCTAAGAGAAAGATCTAATGATCTTGATGCAACTCAAAAATACAGGCATTTGTGGGTTCAATGCGAAAATTGTTATGGATTAAATTATAAGAAATTTTTGAAATCTAAAATGAATATTTGTGAACAATGTGGATATCATTTGAAAATGAGTAGTTCAGAAAGAATCGAACTTTCGATCGATCCCTGTACTTGGGATCCTATGGATGAAGACATGGTCTCTCTGGATCCCATTGGATTTCACTCGGAGGAGGAGCCCTATAAAGATCGTATTGATTCCTATCAAAGAAAGACGGGATTAGCTGAGGCTGTTCAAACAGGCATAGGACAACTAAATGGGATTCCCGTAGCAATTGGGGTTATGGATTTTCAGTTTATGGGGGGTAGTATGGGATCCGCGGTTGGGGAGAAAATAACCCGTTTGATTGAGTACGCTACCAATAAATTTCTACCACTTATTATAGTGTGCGCTTCGGGGGGGGCGCGCATGCAAGAAGGAAGTTTGAGCTTGATGCAAATGGCTAAAATATCGTCTGCCTTATATGATTATCAATCAAATAAAAAGTTATTTTATGTACCAATCCTTACATCTCCTACTACTGGTGGGGTAACAGCTAGTTTTGGTATGTTGGGAGATATCATTATTGCCGAACCCAATTCTTACATTGCATTTGCGGGTAAAAGAGTAATTGAACAAACATTGAATACAACAGTACCCGAAGGTTCACAAGGGGCTGAATATTTATTCCAGAAGGGCTTATTCGACCTAATCGTACCACGTAATCTTTTAAAAAGCGTTCTAAGTGAGTTATTTAAGCTACACGCCTTCGTTCCTTTGAATTCAAATTGAACCAAGTAGAGTGCACTAAGTTCAATTATTTTATTTGTACAAGTAGTTAGCTTGACGGAATCAAAGTAAATAAGAATGGAGTTTTCTTAGGTGACCTAAGATCTAATTGTAGAAAGAATCAAAAGTGAAAGTGTCGGATAACTCTTTTTTTACCTAGATTCCCGATTACTAATTACGAAGTCGCGATTAATTCAACAAGATAAAAGCGTGAGTTGTTCCTTTCGTGAAATTCGGCAAATAAAATGAATTTTGTCTTACGTATATAATCAAATTCAAATATCGAAAAGATATAGAGTTTTTTATCTTTCTCCCATCTCCCAAAAATTGAATTTCAATAAGGAAATGAGTCATATTATAAAAGACAGTGTAATAAAGCATGAATTTTTATCTTTCGATAATTTGTAAGAAACTCTTTTTTTATAAAATTAGAATAAAATTAGAAGACAAGAACAAAACACAAAGAAATGAAGAAAAATAATCAAGTTGATTATCATACGTATCTTTCATGTAGAAAGACGAATAAGTCCATTTATTTAGTTCTACATTCCTTGGACTTATTCTATATACTCACTTAGATATAGAGATACTTATATCTCTACTAAGAATTTTCAAATGGAATTAATTAATAATTAGAATTGTGAATTATTATAAATATAAAAGATTAAAAAAATAATAACAGGTACAATATAGTAAATCGAGGTACCCATTTTATGACAACTTTCAACTTTCCCTCTATTTTGGTGCCTTTAGTAGGCCTAGTCTTTCCGGCACTTGCAATGGCTTCTTTATTTCTTCATGTTCAAAAAAACAAGATTGTTTAGATCTGAGGGGACCTAATCTCAGCCGTTTTTTTGTTTTTAACTTCGACTTGTAGCATAACACAGATATTTATTTTGGGAAATTTATAGGGTATAACATGCGATTTTCGCCGAACAGAAAGGAAAAAGCTCTTATGCCTGCAGAAAATGATCTATGGGTAAATGAATTCTAGCTAGTTTCAAATAGAGCAGCATCACTGGATGCCTAAAATGTGTAAAGTTGGTGGATCTATATGTATATCAATATATATATTGGGATCATATGAAGGGTATGTTATTATTTTAGATCTAACCAATTTGATGAATTACTCCTTCCTAAAGGTTCACATCAAACTAGTGATAGTTGATGAGAGTTCCTTCGGAAACAAAAAAGTAAAGTGAAAATAATTTGGGGTATTCTCTGAATTCCAATAAAATGCAATCAAATCAAGTATGAGTTGGCGATCCGAACATATATGGATAGAACTTATAACGGGGTCTCGAAAACTAAGTAATTTTTGCTGGGCCCTTATCGTTTTTTTAGGTTCATTAGGATTCTTATTGGTTGGAACTTCCAGTTATCTTGGTAGAAATTTGATATCTTTTTTTCCGTCTCAGCAAATCATTTTTTTTCCACAAGGGATTGTGATGTCTTTCTACGGGATCGCGGGTCTCTTTATTAGTTCCTATTTGTGGTGCACAATTTCCTGGAATGTAGGTAGTGGTTATGATCGATTCGATCGAAAGGAAGGAATAGTGTCTATTTTTCGTTGGGGATTTCCTGGAAAAAATCGTCGCATATTCCTCCAATTCCTTATAAAAGATATTCAATCCGTTAGAATAGAAGTTAAAGAGGGTATTTATGCTCGCCGTGTCCTTTATATGGACATCAGAGGCCGGGGGGCTATTCCGTTGACCCGTACTGATGAGAATTTGACTCCACGAGAAATTGAACAAAAAGCCGCGGAATTGGCTTATTTCTTGCGTGTACCAATTGAAGTCTTTTGAGAAAAGGAACTGGACTGAAGAACAATGCTTTCTCAGCAGGAGGGAAAAATGCAAGAATCCTGTTTTTCTATAACATAACTTAACTCAAGTTTCGTCAAAACGTTCAGTCGAGCAAAAGCCGACATATATGGCAGAACCATAAAACAAAACTCTTTCTTTTATGCATATCCAAATCCATGGAACTCAATTCAAACAAGTAACAAATCGAACGACTAGATTCAATTCATCTCATATATCAAACGATTTTGAAAGAAAGAAATTTCTCTTTTTTATTTAAGGTCAATATTTGTTGGAAGTGATACTTTAGATGCAAAAGATGCAAATAAATCATATCTTGTAAATTATTTCGATTTTGTCAATCAACCTTTTTTTATCCTTTCTTTTGTGTTCCTTACTAACCAATATTGGCTTTTCTTAATACTGATAACTGGCCCACTTCTGTCTTGTTTTGCCGCTCGTTTTTTTGATCATCAAAATATTTTTCTCTCAATTATTCTATTCTTGGCTATGGGTAATCTTGGAATTTTTTCAAAATATTGGCTATTTTTTTTTGATAGAAAAGGAGTTCTTTCGTCTCAAAATTTCAATGATATTCATTCCTTAAAGTACTTCTTTCGGTCATTCATCGAATGGAGACACTTGTTTGGAATTTGATGAATTGAGATATTTCAAAACAATATTTTTTGATGATTTCTTTAGGAGTTTTAGTCTATTTCTGTATTCTTTACTAGATATTCAAACAAAATCACCAATCAAATAATTCATAGGTTTGGTACCTTGTCTAGAACTCATGTGTAAAAGAAATATTTCATCACATAGAGTCGACAAATGAAGTGGGTTAATTAACAAGTAACAGATGAAAAATGTCAAAAAAGAAAGCATTCACTCCTCTTTTGTATCTTGCATCTATAGTATTTTTGCCCTGGTGGATTTCTCTCTCATTTACTAAAAGTATGGAATCTTGGGTTACTAATTGGTCGAATACTGGTCAATCCGAAATTTTATTGAATAATATTCAAGAAAAAAGTATTCTAGAAAAGTTTATAGAATTAGAGGAAATCCTCTTCTTGGACGAAATGATGAAGGAAAACTCGGAGACACATCTAGAAAAGCTTCCTATAAGAATCCACAAAGAAACGATCCAATTAATCAAGATACACAATGAGGATCGTATTCATATGATTTTGCACTTATGGACAAATATAATCTCTTTTGTTATTCTAAGCGGTTATTCTATTTTAGGTAATGAAGAACTTGTTATTCTTAACTCTTGGGCTCAGGAATTCCTCTATAACTTAAGTGATACATTAAAAGCTTTTTTGATTCTTTTACTAACAGATTTATCTATCGGATTTCATTCAACCCACGGTTGGGAACTAATGATTGGTTCTGTGTACAAAGATTTTGGGTTTGTTCATAATGATCAAATTATATCAGGTCTTGTTTCCACTTTTCCAGTTATTCTGGATACTCTTTTTAAATATGGGATTTTCCGTTATTTAAATCGTGTATCTCCGTCACTTGTAGTTATTTATCATTCAATGAATGATTGATAAATGATCCACCGATATTAATCTAATCCAATTAGAATGTTTCTTACTTTCTAGTTCTACATAAACATTAATAACTTTCTATCCGGGGGATTTTCATCCTATACTAAGTATTCCAGTAAAATGATTCCAGTAACTAAATAGCAGAACAGAATCGTGGATAGGGAACTATACTAGTGACTTACCCAATTTATTGTAGAAATTTTCGGATCAATGATTAGACCATGCAAACTCAAAATACTTTTTCTTGGATAAAGGGACAGATTACTCGATCTATTTCCGTATCGCTTATCATATATATCATCACTCGGACATCCATTTCAAGTGCATATCCCATTTTTGCGCAGC